CTTTCCAAAAAAAATCAATACACCAAGCACTACACTTAGATTTATTAGATTTGTTGCTAAAATATCGGTATTAAACCCGAAACTCCCGGCAGATGGCCAGTGGCCTAAGGAAACGAAAGAATCGGTTACATTTTTCATATGCTCTCCTCTTATAGATAGGACTAACAAAGAACAGAGTTCTTTTTGTATCACTTGACTTGCCCTTTTTTGATCGATTTCTTTTTCTTAATTTTTTTCTTTGTTTTAAGTTTCCGATAAGATACTTATTAAGTTGGGTCCTAGGTCTTGTAGAAATTGCAAAATATTTCCCCTGTTCAAACACTTCCTAAAAAGAAAGTAAAAATTCCATCGTACTAACCGAAGGACGGGAAGGAATAAAGCGAGCAAATCCACTAATTCGTCATCCTCAAATCAGTCTTTCCCGGGGTATTGTTCCAACAATTATGTATTTGTTGGAGTAAAGTAGTGATATAATTCACAGAAGCAAACCACAACGAATTAATAAAATAGGAAAAAGTGTGTAATGCACTTTTTTACATTTTCATTCTAGGGTGAAATTAAACAAAAGGATTTGCAAATAAAAGTGCTAATGCCACAACGAGCCCATAAATGGTTAAAGCTTCCATAAAAGCTAGACTAAGCAATAAGGTGCCTCTTATTTTTCCTTCTGCTTCTGGTTGTCTCGCAATACCTTCTACGGCTTGGCCTGCAGCAGTACCTTGACCAACTCCAGGTCCAATAGAAGCAAGCCCTACGGCCAATCCAGCAGCAATAACGGAAGCGGCAGAAATCAGTGGATTCATGATGATAGGTTCCTCGCACCAAAAAAAAATGGTTAATGATACAATCAACCAAGAAATTCTTACTTATTTGATCACTAAAAAATATCGAATCGAAGTAACTAAAACTTCGAAAAAAAAAAATATATAGATAGGGATAAACCCTATATATAACTAATATATATCTACTATCACATATACATTTGTTTCTTTCATAACGGAAACCGCCCGCATTTTTTATTGAATCAGATTCTAGAATAATTCGTCGAAAAATATACAGAAACTGTAGCTGGACTTATAGACATTACATATAGACATATATATAGTGTGATCTCCCTAACCCATCCTTCGTAATATCGTCTATCTTTCCTCTTAGAACTCTAGTCATATATACATATGGATTTCTTATTTCTATCTATATATGTATATGTTACCGAACCAAGTATATTTTCTTGAACCATGCATTGCCTCAGTCGGGGTAAGCTTAAAAAAAGAAGACTCTTTTGAAAACTAATCAATGATGACCCTCCATGGATTCCCCTATATAAGCCGCGGCTAAAGTTGCAAAAATGAGAGCTTGAATACCGCTTGTAAATAATCCAAGAAACATGACAGGGATAGGAACTACTGAAGGTACTAAAGAAACAAGAACAACAACTACTAATTCATCCGCCAATATATTTCCGAAAAGTCGAAAACTCAGAGATAAGGGTTTTGTGAAATCTTCTAGGATGTTAATTGGTAAAAGGATTGGAGTTGGTTGAATGTATTTTCCAAAATAAGCCAATCCTTTTTTGGTAAGACCCGCATAAAAATATGCCACGGACGTGAGTAAAGCTAAAGCAACAGTAGTATTTATGTCATTCGTGGGGGCAGCCAACTCTCCATGAGGTAACTGTATGATTTTCCAAGGTAAAAGAGCTCCAGACCAATTAGAAACAAAAATAAATAAGAACATGGTTCCAATAAAGGGAACCCAAGGTCCATATTCTTCTCCAATCTGAGTTTTACTCAAGTCTCGAATAAATTCAAGAACATATTCAAAGAAATTCTGCCCGTCGGTAGGAATAGTTTGTGGATTCCGAACAGTTATGATAACTGACCCCAATAAAATAGCAATTACTACCCAAGAAGTGATAAGTACTTGAGCATGAATTTGTAAACCTCCTATTTGCCAATATAAATGTTGGCCTACTTCTACACCTGATATATCGTAGAATCCTTTGAGTGTTTTAATGGAACATGGTATAACATTCATATTGCCCTCTGACAGAAATCAAACTAAAAAAAAAAATTATTTTGATTCAACCATCTCTTTTTCAACTTATCTACTTTCATCATTAATCATATATTTAAAATACCAAGAAATCACATAACATAATATCCCATTTTATCTCTTTTAAAAAATGCAAGACAAGAATAGTAACCAATCTAATAAATAAAAATAATTAACTAATCTTATTATTCTTAATCATAACATAATCATAATCAATGACTTCTTATATAGCTAGAACGACCCTCACAAATTGCGGATACTAATTTGTTAAGAATCAATCGGATTGAAGCTATAACGTCATCGTTGATTGGAATCGAAATATCTGCAAGATCCGGGTCACAATTTGTATCGATTAAACAAATTGTTGGAATTCCCAAAATGACACATTCTCGAAGAGCTGTATATTCTTTTTGCTGATCAACGATGATTACAATATCGGACAACCCAGTCAGATATTTGATCCCACCCAGATATGTTTGCAAAGTCGATTATTTTCTCTTTAACATTGCTGCATCTCTTTTAGGGAGACAGTTGATTTTCCCCATCTTTTGTTCTCCTCTTAAGTCTCTGAACTTATGAAGTCTCGTTTCTGTAGTGGACCAATTCGTTAACATACCACCGAGCCATTTTTTATTATTATTAACATAATGACATTGAGCCCTTATTGCAGCTGAGACTACTAAATCCGCTGCTTTATTTTTGGTACCAACCATTAAAAAGGTTTTCCTCGACTTGCTGCATCAAAAACTAAATCACAGGCTTCTGATAAAAAACGAGCAGTTCTAGTAAGATTTGTAATATGAATACCTTTACGCTTTGCAGAAATGTAAGGGACTATTCTAGGATTCTATTTCTTAGTACCATGATCAAAATGAACTCCCGACTCCATCATCTCTTCCAAATGGATGTTCCAATACCTTCTTGTCATTTTTCCCGCGCTTTCTCTTTTTTTTTTAGAAATTACTAATTGTTCCTACGGAGCCTTATAACGAGGTTGACCATTGATACATAGTCCGAACTATTAATTTTTTTTTATTACTTACTTCATTTTTTTACTTAACAAAACTAGAAAGGAAAAAGAAAAAATATCTGCTTAGGAATTATGAAATCGCGTAAATGCATTTTCTAATGTGTCATGGAAATTCTTTGGGCTACAAGAACAAAAAAATTCTCGATGGTGTAACAAAATATCTCTCATTTCCAACTTGAATACATTTTTCTTTTTTATTTCAAAATGAATGTTTTTGTCTTGCCTTGAACGGTGCACTAATTTTTTAAATCCGGTACCGATAGGGATAATTTCCCCCAGAACTACATTTTCTTTCAAACCCTTCAACCAATCAATACGCCCCCGTAGAGCAGCTTTTGCTAAAACTCTAGCAGTTTCTTGAAAACTTGCTTCAGATATGAAGCTTTGAGTATTCAGAGATGCCCTCGTTATTCCTAATAAAATTGCCCGATAACAGATTGCTTCGTCTAAAGCACGCCCTGCTCGTTCTGCTCGCAGCAATCCGATTAATTCTCCAGGCGAAAAAACATTAGACATTCCGTCTTCTGAAACCAACACTTTTGATGTTACTTGTCGTACAATAATCTCTAGATGTCTATTATGAATCTGCACCCCTTGAGATCGATAAACCTTTTGGATCTTATTAACCAAAGAGATATGGCTTTGGGCTATAGTTAGCTCAGCTCCAATTAAGAATCCCCAAGGAATTCCAAGAATTCTTGGTATACGTTCGTTCCAACCTTCGACTCTCCTTTCAAGGTTCATCGATATTGAACCAATCGAACGCACTTCTAAGATTTGCTCCACTTTTGGAAGTCCCTGCGTTATGTCACCAGATCGGGATTTTTCATATATAAATGTAACTAATGTATCTCCTTCAGAAAGGGTTTCTCCGTAATGTCCGTGAACAGTCGCTCCTGGAGTAGCCAAATACGGCTTAGCTGATCTTATAACTAAGGAATCAACATGAACAATTAAAATTTGACCAGATTTTTTTATATGTGTCCCATATTTAACTAGACATAGATTTTCACAAATAAATTGTCCAATGCTAATTATTGTGGATGTTTCTTCACAATAATTGTGGTGTAAAAAGCACCAATTCAAATGGGATGGATTCAAAATGATGGTATTGCATGGGTTGGGATTATAAATCCTTCTATTTTCATCTATTAAACAGTATTTAAGTACTTCAAATACTTGGAAAGTCGCTTTCAAATTATCAAGTATCCAATATTTGTTTACCAAGATCTTATTATGAGTTATTAAATAGTAAGCTGAATAAAAGTTCACTATTTTAGATACAATAGTACCTAGGGGACCCAACAAATCCCTAATTAGAATTATGGGATTCAATTCTTTTGCCGTGATGTTATATTTCGAACCATTGAATGGACGTGGGCCAACTCGAGAACAATTGAATGATGACAAAATTATCAAAGCCTTATTTTGATTCAACAATGTACCAATAGTTGCTTGATGCTGAGTAACTACTGAAATCTTCACTTTCGAAAAAAAAGGGTTGATATTGGTGCAATCTAATCCATTATCGGGGATCAATCCCGAACCCGCCGTATCATACCTTTTTTCGCCATATGAAAGACTAGACTTTACTAACTCAATTTTTATGAAATTTTGAATCAGATCATTTGCCCTTACCTCAACAAGAGAAGCATGAACTTCTTCTATAGAACCATTTTTTTCTTGGTCCCAATTCAATACTAAGCAAGTCCGAACTAATTGAATACTTGTGTGAAAAATTCCACGAATTGACTTTCCGTTTCCATAAAGGATATAATTGACAATTCTAAGTTGGACATTATCTTTTTCCTGCAAGAGATCTTGAGTGAAAAGTTTTGCTAAATTTATCCCATCAGCTATTTCATATGTGATTACGGGCCGAACCAAAACAAAATACTTTTTTTTAATGGGTGTG